TGTTGAACCTGGCGGGCTGTTAGCTAGTGTGTATCATCTTACGAGAATAGAATCTGGTGTGGATCAACCAGAAGAGGTATGCATAAAAGTATTTGCTCCAAGGGGTAACCCTCGAATTCCGTCTGTTTTCTGGGTTTGGAAAAGTGTGGATTTTCAAGAACGGGAATCCTATGATATGTTGGGAATACTTTATGATAATCATCCACGCCTGAAACGTATTTTAATGCCCGAAAGTTGGATAGGATGGCCTTTACGTAAAGATTATATTGCCCCCAATTTTTATGAAATACAAGATGCTTATTGAATGATAAGAAACTTATCTGCATTTCAAGAATTGCAAACTAAACAAAAACAAATATATAGAAATATTCTAAGTATAAGGAATATTTGTACACTCTATTCTAGATCAAACAATCGGAGTAATTGACTTTTTATTCGGATTATGCTCGGTTAAAAAAGAAAAAAGTAGAATTCGAAATTCATTGAAATTTGAGAGTTGGTAAGATACTTTTTTTTGATGAGCCGAGCTAATAGAATGAACTACAAAATTTTTGTACCATGAACTTTGTACCGCGAACATCGAACATCACTTAGACGGTCTGTAGAAAGTCACGTAATGTAGAAGGGAAATGCAGAAATATAAAAATGGAAATGAGAGGAGGTCGGAGTCTATTTGTACTGTATCTGCTCTATTCGCACCCTTTACCTTCACTACCCTACCTATACTTTTTCTTCGTCTTGTAACTAATTTAACCAATTAAACTTTTTCGAATCCATATGAAGAAGTAATACTCTTTTTCGATGAGAGGAGACACAGTATAAACAACAAATAAAAAACGAAAAAAAACCGAAATTTATTTCCCTTTTCCATCTTTTTTATAGACTCTTTACCCATCTATTTTCTAGGTGGGGTATCTCTCTAGACACCTAGAGATATAAGTTACGTATGTGTACGATCTATCCGATTAATAAATATCGGATTCATATTAATTTAAATTAATTTGTAAAATCGATATTCATCCAAACGAATCGTGTGCCAGGAACCAGATTTGAACTGGTGACACGAGGATTTTCAGTCCTCTGCTCTACCAACTGAGCTATCCCGACCATTCCCTACGCATTATCTACTCATTTTAGTAGAAAACTGAGGTCTATGTCAATTAAAAAGATGAAAGGGTATTACAAAGTATTATTTAGTCCCCGGAATTTCCTGGATCTTGAAAAGAAGACTTTGTATGTAAGTCTTAGTACGAGTAATGATATATATTGGGAATCATTCAAATGAGTGAAGTACTCCTTGCTCAAAGCTGGTCATGTATCATTTACATCACAAGACTTGTGAGAAGAGAAAAACTCGAAGACCTTTGTGCTCTGTGGAGGAAGAGACCCAATTTTTTTTATGTTAAAAAAAATTGGATAAGATAATTAGTTAGAGAATTAAATGAGCTTTTTTGGGGATAGAGGGACTTGAACCCTCACGATTTTAAAAGTCGACGGATTTTCCTCTTACTATAAATTTCATTGTTGTCGGGAGTGACACGTAGAATGGGACTCTATCTTCATTCTCATCCGATGGATCGGTAGATCTATCAGACTGTGGAGTAAATGCTTTAAGTTAAGAAACGAATATTCGATTCTTTCTTCAACGCGGAATCGATTCATAATAATTCTTCCATTTGTTCATATTCATAAAATAAAGATTCGGGTCGTCATCAATTTTCATTTTATCTTAGATCTATTATAAAAAAATTAGATTTTATATATTAAGATATTAAGTACGTATGCCTATAGGTTTCTTCTTCATCCTTTTTGGAGTTTAGATGTAAGAATTCGTATAACATAGCACAATGCATGACAGACAACTCCATTTGTTAGAACAGCTTCCATTGAGTCTCTGCACCTATCCTTTTTTATTCTTCCTTTTTGGAAAGCAGGAGTTGGCTCAGGATTGCCCGTGTTTTAAATTCCAGGGTTTCTCTGAATTTGAAAGTTCTCACTTAGTAGGTTTCCATACTAAGGCTCAAACCAATTAAGTCCGTAGCGTCTACCGATTTCGCCATACCCCCCGTTTATGTATGCTTAAGATCTCAATGTGATGTACTTTCCTCTTTTTTCTCCTTTCATTTAGGCCGGAACCGTTGAAGTCTCTAGATAAATTCATATACGGAAAGACATTTCATCCTATTTTCTTTCATTTCTAGTGAGAGCTCATATTTGAGATGGGCCAATCAGAACTAATTATATCGTTTTTTTATCTTCAATTCAAGATAGCCGGATATATATCACTATATATATGAACCTTTCTTTTCATTTTCCCCTGAAAGTTGGAATACTCAAAGGGTCGATTCTTTTTTTCTTAGGTTCCAAATCTATCATTTTTTCTTTCGATTTATAAAATAGAAAGTCAATTCTATTTATAATTTATATTATTCTATTTAATTTATTATATAGATATAGAATACAATTATAGAGAATATAGGATAGGCCTATTCCATTTGTCTATTCTTTTCTTAGAGTAGACCCTTATACTATATAATCTTTATACTATATAATCTTTATACTATACTATATAATATAACTAAACGATAGAAAAGATAAATAAAAATTCCTTAACTTAAAACTTAAGATAAGATTATTTATTACAATATATCTAAACTGAATTAAGAATAAGAGATTGCATTTTTTTTTAATGGATATTCAAAAGATTCTAAAAACGCATAAAATTTCGACTAGAATTCGAATTCGAATGGATCGAATTCCAAATTTTTATTTTTTTGATTGATAATTGATAAAAAAAGAGAAATGGATTATTCTTATTCTAATTGCTCGAATTAGAATGGAATAAATCTAAAATTATAGATCGGTATAGTAATCTTTATCTTATTTAGATTATTTAATATTTATTACAATACAGTCAATTTATATTATCTATTTTTTTTTTAACTATATATAGTTAATAGCTAAAATCTAGCTTATGGAATTATTATGCATGTAAAGTTTATCTTATGTCTTATGTGAGCCCGCTTAGCTCAGAGGTTAGAGCATCGCATTTGTAATGCGATGGTCATCGGTTCGACTCCGATAGCCGGCTATTTGTTCTATTTTTTATATGATTGAGGATGTTTCTTTGAAATTACAGACTACAGACACCTTTCCTTTTTCAAAAGGTCGAGGATTTCTTATGCCATGAATAAATAATATACAAGAATTCAATTTTCAATTAATGTGTATATAGATACTAAATTATAGATACTAAATACAATACAATTTAAATAATAAATAAAATAATTAGAAAAATTGAAATACTCACCGAAAACATTCAAATTGAATTCAAATTAATAAATAAAAATTCATTTTAATTTGAATACAAAAATACAAAAACAAGGAGGAACTTCGGATACGTATATCTTTCATCTCACTATTCCGTCTAGTGCCAGTATTCGTTCTAGTCTAATCGAATTAATATTAATATAATAGACTGCTTCAAGGGAGTTCGCTTCAGTTATCATTTAGTTCAGTTTTAATTTCTTTAATAAAAAAAATGAAATATCACCAAATAAGGAGTCTTTATGTCGCGTTACCGAGGGCCTCGTTTTAAAAAAATACGACGTCTGGGGATTTTACCAGGATTAACTAATAAAAAGCCTAGAGATCTTAGAAACCCATCACGTTCCGGGAAAAGATCTCAATATCGTATTCGTCTAGAAGAAAAACAAAAATTACGTTTTCATTATGGTATTACAGAACGACAATTACTTAAATACTTCTGTATCGCTAGAAAAGCTAAAGGGTCAACAGGTCAAGTTTTACTCCAATTACTTGAAATGCGTTTGGACAACATCCTTTTTCGATTGGGTATGGCTCCGACTATTCCTGGAGCCCGCCAATTAGTTAATCATAGACATATTTTAGTTAATGATCGTATAGTAGATATACCAAGTTATCGTTGCAAACCCACCGATATTATTATGGCGAGGGATAAGCAAAAATCCAAAGTTCTCGTTCAAAATTATCTCGATTCATCCCACAGCGAGGAATTGCCAAAACATTTGACTCTTCACCCCTTCCCATATAAAGGAGTAGTCAATCAAATAATAGACAATAAGTGGGTCGGTTTGAAAATAAATGAATTGCTAGTTGTAGAATATTATTCCCGCCAGACTTAAGGGTACCTCAAAGGAAAGGTTTCGGAAAAATGAGCCCCCGCTTCTCCAAACTAAATTTATTTAAGATATTTAAGATTAAGGTCAGGGTTTTGATCCGGATTTTTTCCCTTCCTGGATCATAGATCGACAGAGATTTTTTGATTTCTTGTCGACCTTATTCCATATTATTATTATTCCCTAATTTTACATATCGCAATTAAATTAGAAATAGAAAATCGATATATACCTAGAATATATATAAAAGAATAAAGATAGTAAAAAAGGATCTACTTCTTGGTTAATTTTGTACGGCCAGCTATGTGGGTGAGTTGGGGAAAGGTACGGAAAGAGAGGGATTCGAACCCTCGGTAAACAAAAGTCTACATAGCAGTTCCAATGCTACGCCTTGAACCACTCGGCCACCTTTCCTACACAACAATTATGACCCAGGAACCGAACGAATAGCGAATTATTCACCTTTTTGTTTGCGTTGGCTAGGTAAGGTACAAGCAATTCGAACTAAAAAAATATCCCATTTTTGATAAAGATCTTTACTTCAATGATTCCATTTAACCGACGATTCCATAAAAATTATAAAATTCATTTATTTTAAAGTTTTCACCCCCAAAATAGATTTTTTCATGGATCTCTTATAAATTCATGACTCATCCTGGGACTATTTGATTGTATAGTATCTATTCATTATTCACATAACACAAACAAAATAGACGGTTATTCTATTTCCATCATAGAGAATAATTATTTGGTTCGTTTTCCCTCCTTCTTTGCATCATAATCCAATCATCATCAACAGGATGAATTCGAATCGTATTTCAATATTTATTATGGATTCCTGCAAAAAGTAACAATTTTCGTCTTTGAATATGAGTAGTAGTAGAGGGTTCGTATCTTTCCATTTTTTTTGATATAAATGTTGAAATTAAATTTTTTTTTATGAATATTTTTTATGCTATTTCGTATTGTACAATTCCTTTCGTTGTAGGAGAATTTTCCCGTAGGGGGAATGAAAAAAAATTTTAGAATGGATTGGTACCTATGCCTAGATCGCGTATAAATGGAAATTTTATTGATAAGACCTTTTCAGTTGTGGCCAATATTTTATTACGAATAATTCCAACAACTTCAGGCGAAAAAGAGGCATTTACCTATTACAGGGATGGTGTGATTTGATTCTTTTTTTACCCCACTTATGATAAAGACCCAAAATTCGGGATAGAAAGAAAAAATATTATTATTTTGATAGATTATTGAAAAAAATCTACGCTTGTTGAAGGTGAAGTTTATAAATAGAACAATTCCTTCTGTCGTGTATCCCCGATTAATGCAGCCTCATATGCTTCCATTATCCATTTTAGTATTGAGCGAAAGGTTACACCTATATTGGTTCTGTATTACAGGTCAATCCTACTCTACTAGTCCTAATAGGCAGCATAGGGGAAAAGCACTACACCTAGAAATCAACAAGACGAAAGCTTTGTTCAAAAAAAACTGACTCCCCTTCCTTAGCTGCGTTGGGACTTAAAAGAATGGTTGGGACAACAAAACGCCATCTCGTTTGTCCCGTGGATCCCCATATAACCATCAAAGACTGTTGAAGTGACTAATTCCTGGAAATTAGGGGGCGTTGAGGACAAAGAAATTGTTGGAGTTACCGTTTCTATCTAGTACTAACGCGTTTGATGTTAACAAAAGCTCCCGCGCAGGAAGGTTGGCTAGAAATTTCGTGCAAAAACACTAGCCCCGCCCAATTCATAATAAGAATAATCGATACACGGAATCAAAAACAACTGACATATTCTCATTATGCATATAAGGGAGGAGCCGTATGAGATGAAAATCTCACGTACGGTTCTGGAACGGAGATTCTTTTAATCGAATGACGACCGTAACGGATGTCGGCGCAATCCGAAGGAAATTATGCAGAAGCTTTACAGAATTATTATGAAGCTATGCGACTAGAAATTGATCCCTACGATCGAAGTTATATACTCTATAACATAGGCCTTATTCACACAAGTAATGGGGATCATACGAAAGCTTTAGAATATTATTTTAGGGCACTCGAACGAAACCCATTCTTACCACAAGCGTTTAATAATATGGCCGTGATCTGTCATTACGTGCGACTATCTCCACTATAGAAAGATAAAAGAAAAGAAAGGCCAAAAAATCTTCTAGTAAAAACAAAAAAGAAAAATAAAGGCTCTCTACATATGAATCGTCAAAAACAACGATTTTTATGAGCTGTAGCAAGGAACGAAACTTCATATTAGTTGAAAATATGAAGAAATAAGATATGCCTAGATACTTTATTCTATGGATAAAAAATCGAATTGATAGAGAAGAAGCACCGTAAAGGTCAATTAACGAGGTTTGGGCCAATACATTAAGAACTGCTTACGTATGCCATACATAATATAAGATAGATAAAAGTTAGTAATCTGCTTATGTAATAGAGGCGATCCACTAAGGTATTGAGCAGCGGTGTAGGATCAGATCCCAAAGATAGTAAGGCTTTCTTTCTTATGCAGGAAAGAAAGCCTTTTTCAAGGATTCTATATAAATTTGGATATGAAACCGAGATAGTTACCTTGCAGAAAATTTTAACGAAAAGAGGAAATGCCCGTCCTTTAGTCGTCTGAAGGTGGGATAAAAGATAAAACAAAAACTAATTTGAAATAAAAATTAAAGTTTGAAACTCATATGATTAACCTCTTTTGGTTAACCCGAAACCGAAAAGCGAGATAGATCTATGAGAAATCTCATCCCGTTCGATAGGTAAAACGGATACCAAAAGCATTGACAGTTGAGCCGTATGAGTTAGGAAACTCTCAAGTACGGTTCTAAGGGAAGGAAACCTCTATTCCGACCGGGGAGAGCAGGCCATTCGACAGGGAGATTCGGAAATTGCGGAGGCTTGGTTCGATCAAGCCGCTGAGTATTGGAAACAGGCTATAGCGCTTACTCCTGGTAATTATATTGAAGCACACAATTGGTTGAAGATCACGAGGCGTTTCGAATACGAATAAAAAAAAATAAAGAATTTAATAATATATTCATATTGTTTTTATTTATATATCAATAAAAAGAAATAAAAAATACCTTCAAATAACTGAGGATACTGCGATGTTTCATGAGTAATCACTAATCACTGCTCGCGTGATTTGGAATCTAATAATACGAATTACTAGAATCTCTGGAAAACATGAAAGAGTTCCGTCTAAGATCTTATAATTTAGATCGGAATAAAAAACCGTTTTTTACATCAATCCAAAGTCCATAAAGGTTTTATAATCAAAAGGGTCCGTTGAGCGCCTCGCGGCTATGTCATAAT